ATTAAGAATTGCAATTCAACTCGGCCCAATCTAAAAGGATTGAGCCGAGAGATTTAGATTGAGTCAAATCATCCAAAAAGATGTATCGTTTTATGATATTACGATACGAAAGTTCCCTATACTCCCTATTAGTATTAGGGAACAGTACATTAGGGAACAGTACGACTGAAGTGAAGATATAATAATCCGAAGGAATAAACCGAATCATTGGGTTTAATCTGACAGATATTGAAATATTCAATCGAATAACTATCCATCCGCTTGTTACTATTTACTTACATAGTGACATATCATATTGTAACAAGCAAATGCAAATATTGAAAAATTTTGAAAGATTTAATAATGGTATTGAAATATGGTATTGAAATATTAAACAATGCTAATTGCTATTTTTAATAGCAATAAAAAAATATTTAGAAAATGTTCTTTAATTAGGAAAGTGTTTTAGTATTTTAGGAAAGTGTTTTAAAAAAATGAGCATGAAAAAAAAAAATTTTTAGGGAGATTCAAAATGACTAATTTGAATAACAAAATATTATGGGCCCCTTGTTGCAGTAATGGGGATCCGGGTCCCTTGGAAAATCAAAATCAAAATGAAATAGAAAATGAAAATCAAAATGAAAATCAAAATGAAATAGAAAATCCAGTTTCTGATTCTGAGATTACCAACGATCCCTTTTTTCAGAGTGCGGTAGACGGTTGTTTTGTTCGTTATTTAAATTTTTGTGTTCGGCAAAGTGTTACCCATAATTTGATCGATAGTATCATTGACGATTTTCTTGACGATTTGATTCGCTCTGCAAGCGATATTGGAAGCTCTAGTGCAAATCAAAAAAATGGGGGGATTAACCCAAATCATAATTCCGATACCCATAACGGCGAAAGTGAAGACCCTAGCACATCTGAGAATTCAGATACCCATAACGGCGAAAATGAAGAACCTAGCACGAGTGGTAATTCCGATGACAGTGGAAGTCAAAATGGTAGGCCAAGCCGAAACACAAATGAAAATGAAGAACCCAACACAAATACTAATTCCGATGACAGTGGAAGTCAAAATGGTAGGCCAAGCCGAAACACAAATGAAAATGAAGAACCCAACACAAATACTAATTTCGATGACGACGCCCCATTACGGATCTGGGTGTGGAGCAGCATAGATGCTAATTCCAACCACAGACCAAATCCAAATGGGATTCGCAATCTATTCGTGGAAAAGAATAGTCATAATCTGTTCGAGAGTCAAAATGGTAGTCTGTTCGGGACTAGCACGAATGATAATTTCGATGACCAGAAGGGTGAAAATGAAGAACCTAGCACGAATGATAATTCCGATGACCAGAAGGGTGAAAATGAAGAACCTAGCACGAATGATAATTCCAATGATAATTCCGATGACCAGAAGGGTGAAAATGAAGAACCTAGCACGAATGATAATTCCGATGACCAGAAGGGTGAAAATGAAGAACCTAGCACAAATGAAAGAGAAACTATAGATTATGGCGCTTTTTGGGTTCAATGTGAAACTTGTTATGGAATAAATTATAAGAGGTTGTTTTTTCAGTCAAGACTGAATATTTGCGAACACTGCGGCTGTCATTTGAGAGTGGATAGCCCGGAGCGAATTGAACTTTCGATTGATCCAGGCACTTGGAATGCTATGGATGAGGATAAAGCGGGTAAAGAGGATTCGATTGATCCAGGCACTAGGGATGCTATGGATGAGGATAAAGCGGGTAAAGAGGATTCGATTGATCCAGGCACTAGGGATGCTATGGATGAGGATAAAGCGGGTAAAGAGGATTCGATTGATCCAGGCACTAGGGATGCTATGGATGAGGATAAAGCGGGTAAAGAGGATTCGATTGATCCAGGCACTAGGGATGCTATGGATGAGGATAAAGCGGGTAAAGAGGATGAAGACATGTCAGTTCTGGATCCCATTGAATGGGATTGGGATCCAGAGTCGGACGACGATGAAAACGAGGAAGACTCGGAAGACGAGTGGGATCTAGATTCGGATTTGTATTCGTATTCGGATCCAGATCCGGATACGGATCCGGAGGAGGAATCGGAGAAAGAGGAAGAGGAGAAAGAGGAAGAGGAGAAAGAGAAAGAGGATCCGGAGAAAGAGAAATCGGATCCGGACGAAGAGGACGAAGAGGAGGAAGAGGAGGAATCGGATCCGGACGAAGAGGATCCGGACGAAGAGGACGAAGAGGATCCGGACGAAGAGGATCCGGACGAAGAGGAGAAAGAGGATCCGGAGAAAGAGGATCCGGAGAAAGAGAAAGAGGATCCGGAGAAAGAGGAAGAGGAGAAAGAGGAAGAGGAATGGGACGAAGAGGAATGGGACGAAGAACCGGATCCGTGGGACAAAGACCAATGGAATCCGCGGGATCCGAAGGAGCAAGAGCAAAAAAAGAAGAAAGAGGATCCGGAGGAAGAAGAGGACTGGTCATGGTTGGAGATCGAAGAAGAAGAGGTGGAAGTGGAGGATAAACCTTATATAGAGCGCATTTTTTCTTGTCAAGACGAAACAGAATTATCCGAAGCTGTTCAAACAGGTCTAGGTCAAATAAACGGCATTCCCGTAGCAATTGGAGTGATGGATTTTCGATTTATCGGAGGTAGTATGGGATGCGTAGTAGGTGAGAAAATCACTCGTTTGATCGAATATGCTACCAATCAAATTTTACCCCTTATTCTAGTGTGTGCTTCCGGAGGAGCCCGCATGTACGAAGGAAGTTTGAGCTTGATGCAAATGGCTAAAATATCTGCCGCTTTATATGATTATAAATCGACTAAAAAGTCATTTTATATATCAATCCTTACAACTCCTACGACTGGTGGGGTGACAGCAAGTTTTGGTATGTTGGGGGATATCATTATTAGTGAACCCGACGCTTATATTGCATTTGCGGGTAAAAGAGTAATTGAACAAACATTAAATATAGAAGTACCTGAAGGTTCACAAACAGCCGAAGTTTTATTTGAAAATGGTTTATTGGACCCAATAGTACCACGTAATCCGTTAAAGGACGTTTTGGATGAGTTATTACAGCTACACAATTTTTCTCCTTTGAATAAAAAAGAATAAAAAATTCAGCGGAGTCCTAAGTTAATAATAAAGTTCAAAATTCGTTAATTTTTTTTGCGAAATAAATATTAAGTATTTAGTTATCGGAATCAAAGGCAAAGTCTTAAAATGGATTTTTTGGGGGTGGCATAAGAAGAAATTATAGAAAGATAATGCAGATAAACAAATTATCTGCATTATCTTTCTATATTCCTAATTCCTAAATAGGGAACCCTCTAGCAACAATAATAAAAGGGCGAATTTTTTCTTCCGCGAAATTCAACTGGACAAGGTAAATGTAAACTAAATAAAACGAATTTCGTGTTCTTTTCTTACCTTCGGATTATAACCAATAACGAATTTGCCGGGAATTTCTAAGCGGAAAAAACTCTTTATTAGATTTATTAAAGTCAAATTCGAAAATTAAAGATTAAAGTTAGAAGACAAGAAAAAGATAAAAAATAATAGAAGAAAAGAAGAAGAAAACAAGTGGATTAATATCCACTTCGTGCGGAAAAAAGTGCATTTAGTTAATTGTACACTCTCTGCATTTCACTTTAATTCACTTTATTCTATATACTCACTTAGATATACTTAGTATAATTATATACGAATTAGAACGAATCTAAGCTATCTTTCTAACAATAGAATATAGCAATAATAGGTAAAAAGGTTAATATAAAAAGAAATAACAGATACAAATATTGAATCGAGGTGCCCATTCTATGACAATTCTCAACAACTTACCCCCTATTTTTGTGCCTTTAGTGGGCTTAGTATTTCCAGCAATTGCAATGGTTTCTTTATCTCTTCATGTTCAAAAAAACAAGATTTTTTAAATCTGATAGATCTGATGCGAGAAATTTCATGTATTTTTTTTTTCAAGACTTAGAGACTTGGACTTGGATTATAACACAGATATCTATTCAGTATAATATTGTATAAAATGCGGGTTTCTTCAAACATATCAAACTTAAATGAAAGTTAAAGGGTTCTTGTGCAAACGTAAATATGATATATGAGTAAATTGGCTAATTGAAAAGAAATTGGGGCGTATGTTCTGAACTAAATGTAGAACACATGAATGGGGCTATATGTGTGTAATATAGGAGGTTTTATGGGAAAGCTACTATTATTTTAGATCTAAGTCTAGATCTAAGGAATTTTTCCTAAAGATTCACATAAGAATATTGAGAGTTGGTAAAAGTTCCTTTGGAAAAAAAGGAAAGTTAAATTGATTTGGGCAAGTCTCCCACTTCCAATAAAATACAACTAGATCTAGTATGAGTTGGCAATCAGAACATATATGGATAGAACTTATAGTAGGGTCTCGAAAAAAAAGCAATTTCTGCTGGGCCTTTATACTTTTTTTAGGTTCATTGGGGTTTTTATTAGTTGGAATTTCCAGTTATTTTGACAGAAATTTGATATCTTTATTTCCGTCTGAACAAATCATTTTTTTTCCACAAGGGATCGTAATGTCTTTCTATGGGATCGCCGGTCTATTTATTAGCTCTTATTTATGGTGCACAATTTCGTGGAATGTGGGTAGTGGTTATGATCGATTCGATAGAAAAGAAGGGATAGTGTGTATTTTTCGTTGGGGATTTCCTGGAAAAAATCGTCGCATCTTACTCCGATTCCTTATGAAAGATATTCAGTCGATCAGAATCGAAGTTAAAGAGGGTATTTATGCTCGGCACGTCCTTTATATGGAAATCAGAGGCCAGGGTCCCATTCCTTTGACTCGTACTGCTGAGCCACGAGAAATTGAGCAAAAGGCTGCGAAATTGGCCTATTTCTTGCGTGTACCAATTCAAGTATTTTGAAATGAACTGAAGAATAAACAATTTTCTTAGCGGGAGGTCAAGGTCAAAATCCGAAGTCAAGAGTTCGCTTTCTTATAGCATAATTTAACTGAAATTCTTTTAGAATACTAATGAATCAAAAACGGCTTATATTCTATGATACGCAAAAATTCGAAAACAAAACCCTTTTTTCCCTCTTATCCAAAAAATTTTTTATGCGTATGTAAATTCCCTAAATTCCGTAAATTCACTAAGAAAAAGAGTACCAAACAAATCTAAATAACGGGACTCATTTGATAGATCAAAAAAAGTATTTTAGAAAAAGATATAGAGAAAAAGATATAGAAAAAAGATATTCTCTTTTTATTTTTCATTTTTATACTATTAGAAATTTATAGGTTTGAAGCCTTGTAATAAAACTTATGCTTGATATAAGACTTTAGATCGTATAGAGTTAACGAATGAAGTCGATTCATTAAAAATTCACAGATGCAAAATGAAAAACAAAGCATTTACCTGTATTCTCTATTTTACATCTATAGTATTTTTGCCCTGGTGGATCTCTTTTTTATTTAAAAAAAGTCTGGAATCTTGGATTATTTATTGGTGGAATACAAGTAAATCCGAAACTTTTTTCAATGATACTCAAGAAAAGAGTATTCTAGCAAAATTCATAGAATTAGAAGAACTCCTTCTCTTGGACCAAATGGTAAAGGAATACCCGGAACCACATCTACAGAAGTTTCGTATCGAAATCCAAAAAGAAACGATCGAATGGATCAAGATACACAATGAGGATCATATCCATACAATTTTGCGCTTCTCCACAAATCTAATCTGTTTCGTTATTCTAAGCGGTTATTATATTCTAGGTAAAGAAAAACTGATTATTCTTAATTCCTGGGTTCAAGAATTCGTATATAACTTAAATGACACAATAAAAGCCCTTTCTATTCTTTTTTTAAGCGACTTATGTATAGGATTCCATTCAACCCGCGGTTGGGAACTAATGATTGGCTCTGTCTACAAAGATTTTGGATTTACTCATAATGATCAAATTTTACCTGTCCTTGCTTCCATTCTTCCAGTCATTGTTGATACGATTTTTAAATATTGGGTCTTCTATTATTTAAATCGTATATCTCCGTCACTTGTAGTGATTTATCATTCAATGAGTGATTGAAATGAAAAAGGATCCCCTGATCCAAATGGAATGTTTGTTATTTTGTCCATTAAGTAAAACATTCAAAATCTTACTGTTTTTATATTATGCACTTCTTTTCTCTATACATCCAAGAAATTAGGATTCCTCCTAGATTTTAGTAAAAATTTTTCAGTAAATAGCAGCTTGGTAGATAGGGAACTTTATTAGGAACCCACCTAATTTTATTGTAGAAATTTTGGGGATCAACGATTGGACCATGCAAACTAGAAAGACCTTCTCTTGGATAAAAGAAGAGATTACTCGCTCCATTTCCGTATCGCTCATCATATATATAATAACTCGGGCATCTATTTCAAATGCATATCCCATTTTTGCACAGCAGGGTTATGAAAATCCACGCGAAGCAACTGGCCGTATTGTATGCGCCAATTGTCATTTAGCCAATAAGCCCGTGAGTATTGAGGTTCCCCAAGCGGTACTTCCGGATACTGTATTTGAAGCAGTTGTTCGAATTCCTTATGATATGCAACTGAAACAAGTGCTTGCCAATGGTAAAAAAGGTGCCTTGAATGTGGGGGCTGTTCTTATTTTACCTGAAGGGTTTGAATTAGCCCCTCCCGATCGTATTTCGCCCGAGATAAAAGAAAAGATAGGTAATCTTTTTTTTCAGAGTTATCGCCCGACTAATAAAAATATTCTTGTGATAGGCCCTGTTCCTGGTCAGAAATATAGCGAAATCACCTTCCCTATTATTTCTCCGGACCCTGCTACTAAGAGGGGCGTTCACTTCTTAAAATATCCCATATATGTAGGCGGAAACCGGGGAAGGGGTCAGATTTATCCCGACGGGAGCAAAAGTAACAATACGGTTTATAATGCTACAGCAACAGGTATAGTAAGCAAAATCATACGAAAAGAAAAAGGGGGATACGAAATAATCATAACGGATGCGTCAGAGGGACGTCAAGTGACGGATATTATACCCCCAGGACCAGAACTCCTTATTTCAGAAGGCGAATCCATCAAACTGGATCAACCATTAACAAGTAATCCCAATGTGGGTGGATTTGGTCAGGGGGATGCGGAAATAGTACTTCAAGACCCATTACGTGTCCAAGGCCTTTTGTTCTTTTTGGCATCTGTTATTTTAGCACAAATCTTTTTGGTTCTTAAAAAGAAACAGTTTGAAAAGGTTCAATTATCCGAAATGAATTTTTAGATCTACGGATTTATCAACATCAAGTTTTTCAAAAGAAGAAAATTTTTGTTGAAAGTGATGTATGATCAAAAAAATTGTGTAAAGCCTTTTGCTTTTTTTGTTTATATTCTTTTTGGATCGGTTTGTAGGAATTCTTTTTTTTTTTTACTTGTACCGCGTTCTAGTCATAGTATTTAGACTTTCATAGTCTTTATACTTTTTATTTATACTTTCCGTTTAGATTTTCTAT